TTTCAATCTTACTTCAGAAGCAAAAGTAGAAACTGAAACTATTATTCTTTCAGTAGAGGGGGATCCATGTTCCAGTAATTGGTGTAAAAAGATATGCCTTATGGTCAATGAAGATAGGTTTCTTGTTTTCCGAACTAACAGGAAAAGAGAGACATGCGAGTTCGACTCTCGTTCTATCCATCCATGTTCAGCAGTCCTTGTCCATGTTGGAACTGTTGATGGCAGTACCGCTCAACTACGAGATGCTTGAAAGTAGATGTATCAATGTTCCCAAGAGTAGCATCAAACGGCAAGCCATGCTTCAAGCTAAGTCAATCGAGATCTAATTGATTGCTAAACGGAAGGAACTCTCTCTGTCGAAAATTCTCATTATGAATCTATAACCTGCCTAGCTCTCTTCTTTTTTAAGTAGGGGATCATACCGGAAGAAGGCCCTGGGAACGACATTCGAGCGAAAGCCTTACGCGAGAAGTTGCGCGAAGGGGGTGGGTCATGGAGAAAGACCAACTTCCCTCTAGTCTGATAGATCGCTTTCTCTTTCTATACTATATTTACGAAGCATTGGATGCCCTTTTTTCTCCAACACTAGATGCGCTTGATCTAGCCCTCCCTTGGAACTATATCCCTAGCTTGGAAAGAAAATAAATCTATAACTGGCTTACTTGCGGACTTAGCAATGGCCATTAGGAGCACTTCTACAAATATTGATATTGGGAATGCCACTACTTCAACTACTGCTTCAATGGGAATAGCAGAAAAATGGAATTAAGAAACTCCTCCTTCCTACAATGGGAATATAAGCTATATCCCCCCTAAGGACAAAATGTATATCTTATCGTGAGCCCTAGAATAAGTTTGCCTAAAATCCCTTGTCTTTCTTGGTTGGACCAACCCAACCGTCGATTTCTTACAAGTCTTTCTTCTTTTTTAGAGCAAGAAAAAAAAAGAAAAAAGCTTATGATGAGCATCTATTTGAGTCGATCATTTCCAAGATCTAATTCAAGTTTTTTCTTATGTAGTGGAAATGCCTTACAATCTGAAGTTTTACGCTTAAGGGAAGAAATGTTCTTGGTGGATGCAGGACCTGGGACCCCCAGAATTTGTATGCAAGATGAGCCTACAGGAGTGCCAATCAACCGAGCCGCCAGGTTTGAGAATAAGGTGGGATCCCTGGATGTAGTTGCCGGTGAATCACTGATCAAAGAGCAGATTTTGGAGAGATTCTTCATCGATGTAGTTGCCGGTGAATCACTGATCAAAGAGCGAGCAGCCGCCAGGTTTAATGATTTGGTGGGATCCACAGATGTAGTGGCTGGTGAACCGCTTCTTCTTCTTCCACGAAGATTCAGACAAACGCGAGCTTGGATGGAACTGAACAAGATTTGGCGAACGAATACAAAGGTAAAGGGCTTTATTCTTCAGAAAGTAAAAGGAGGTTTTTTAGTAGCCATCGGGAGTTTCATTACTTTTCTTCCATTTCGCCGAAAAAAAAAGATAAAGAATGGTCGATTCACCATTCAGAGCATTAACCTCAAAAGGTCGAATATTGTGGTGTTCTAACAGCGGCAGATCAAACAAGAACGTATTTGTTTCTAGATGAATTTGTTTCAACAACCGATCCTTGTCCGTGCGTGGAAGGAGGAGAGTTGTAGCCGGATCGAATTCCCTTGACCTCTGAAGCGCTTGGACATAGGATTTCCTGCCAGGGTGGTAGCGCTTTTACCCATCCATCAATGAAAAAATTTGTTATTACGTATCTAAGGAACTCGACCCCAACTCATCTATCCCGACCGAAGCCCACCATTGAACCTCCAAAAGCAGGACCTGGTGCTCCTGTCTTCTCTTACCAATGGCAAGAATCGCCCTGATATGAGCATCTGTAGCGGCATCAGTAACGAGGGAAAGAGAGGCGGAAGGCGCCTCCTCCAAACAATGAAAAAAATACGGGGAACTTAGAAGTTCAAGAAGCTATGAAGAATGGTAAACTCTGAAAGATGGAAACTTGAGAGTTGGCTGATAAAGATGGACAGTAAGGATCGCGTAATATAAATTTATCGTCCTCGGAAATTCTAAGCTATATGGGGGGCTTGGATGGTGAGCAAAAACAATTGATCAAGAAGTTGGTCAACTTTCGCATGAAAGAAGGTAAAAGAACGAGAGTTCGTGCTATTGTTTATCACACTTTTCATCGCCCTGAACGCAATGTAATCAAACTTATGGTTGACGCCGTAGAGAATATAAAGCCCATATGCGAAGTGGAAAAAGTAGGAGTCGCTGGTACTATTTATGATGTCCCTGGTATTTTAGCCAGGGATCGTCAACAAACTTTAGCTATTCGTTGGATCCTTGAAGCAGCTTTCAAACGACGTATAAGCTACAGGATAAGCTTAGAGAAATGTTCATTTGATGAGATACTGGATGCTTACCGAAAGAGGGGAATTGCACGTAAGAAAAGGGAGAATCTTCATAGACTGGCTTCCACCAATCGAAGTTTCGCCCATTTCAGATGGTGGTAAAGTGAGACCACATAAAGAGCTCTTTCGTCGAGTGCGCGATCATGACAGGACTCGAGGAAGAAGCCCCGGCTAACTCCGTGCCAGCGCTACTAATTGAGTGCCAGCACGTAGCTGTGCTGTCAGTAAGAAGGGAGCCGGCGCCTTTCACCGGGGCTCCTTTGTCTCTGGACCAAACGGCGGCCTCCTCCAATCCAGGGAGTCAGCCCCCGGCCCCGGCGCCTGCCCAGATTCAAGCGCAGGCCGAGCCCCCTGTAGTTAATGATAGAGGGGGGCCACGCCTTTTTGATCTCAATTTCTCCTGCGTCTGGTTCCACAGGGAAATTGAGAACATAGCTAGCAGGCTCTCCGTAAAGGAGAGAAAGGGCCTGGGTCTGCCGAAAGTGGGAAATGCTTTATCGGCGGACCAACATGAGACCCTAGTATCCTGCGCTTTTGAGCATTTTAGGCTCAAAGTTGAACTAATCGACCTGTATAAGGTTCGGTTTCCCAAGCAGAACTGGGTCCAATGTGAATCCGTTCGAACTGCTGTTTTTATTTTCCACTACAAAGACAGTGAGTTCTATCTGGAGGAACTCAAATCCATGAAAGCTCTACTCGCATCTAATGAGAAGCCGCCGAAAGTATCCTCCATACAAAACGTGCGTAAACTCTTTGATCAATGGAAGCGTAACCACGGCATTGATTAGAGTGGATGCGCACTTTTTGTATGGTGTTTCAGTCACCTTTCAATGGCTCTTTTAACTATGTGCGAGGAATTTATGAGTAATGGGAAGCGGGCTAGTCCCCGAAAATGCTCGTTAAGTTCACGTTGGGGATAAAAATCTTACTTGCTCGTTCCTAGGTTCTTTTATCTTATTGCATCAACCAGGATTGCTAAAAGACTCCTTTCATTTTCTGAAAGCTCTTAAGGTTAGTTTCTTCTTCTATTGATGTGATTCCAATAGGATAGGAATACTGGCAGCTAGGAGAGGATAAGAAAGAAGCATAACCGGACGTTAGAAAATGTCCCGATGAACTTTTATTCGCACTTTATGTCGCTAACACGTGGCGGACAGAGCTAACAGGTGACGGGAAAGGTCCCTCCTTAGAACCTCGGGGGAGGAGGACGTTGATCGAGCTTTTCAATGCCTAGTCCCAGTTTCGGTTAAAGACCCAGAGCGGGCTACGGATCTATACCAAGCCCGTTACGCCATAATTCATCATAATTCATTGAGGTTGATCCCGAAGTTACGGTCTATCCCGCAGCAGTAGTCTCTATTTATTCACCCCAAGAATGAACTATCCTTTGTTTCACGGGATGGATTTAATTAACACGGATAGACCAGAAAAGGTCTTTCTTTCATGGACTAGATCCCAGCGGACAGCGATCTTCTTACTGAGAACCCAACGTTTAACGAAGAAGATGGGGAATCACCCACATGAGGACCAGAAGACGCATTCTAACGCTCTAAAGAGCCCGAAAGCCTGATTCCGGAGTTCGATCAGATTCGGAATCGGAGAATAGGAACAAGAAGAACTACTCTTTACTTCGAGAAAAAAAGAGCTTTATAAAGAGAGTTGCTTACTACGAAAAGCAAGATGCCCCACTAGTCTTATTTTATTGATCACTAGCCCTTACTCTCAGTCACTGATTCAAGAACGAATACCGAGACAGCCGTTCCCTTGGTCTACTGCCTGATGACTTTACATCGCTAAAGAATCCGTAATTGACAGCAAGAAAAAGGGGAAAGTCCCAATTAGATTGGCAATGTGCGTTCCTGTGGAAGTCGAACCCACCGCATAGGTGCCTTGTTCTATTTCTAGCGGCAACCCCTACATCTCTGAACGACCGAACAAGGAAATTCTCTGAGCTCGGTCAAAGATAAATACAATTCGAAATGAGCGCACCGAGAACGACAGAAACCTGACCGGAAGTCCCCCAAAACTAGAGTAACTTCACTATTCGGCCCAGCAGGACCTCCCCTTTCCTTTGGTTTCTGATCTCTCTGTCCCTTCCAACCATACCTCCCTTACCTTCTGCACGGTTAGCCAATCACCTGGCATTGGGTCAAGAACTTAAGGAACGGGCGCAGAGCCCTAGTGAAGCGGTACCTCCATGCTGAACACCAACTCACACCGAATAGCCTTTGTTGCATCGTCACTTTCGGATCAACATCCATCCGTTTTAGCAACAGTGTAATCCCGCGGGAATCAAAAAATTATGTGATCCGTGTGTCGTGGAGCTCCATGTTTGCTGGGTCACTTATGAAAGCCCGATCTTCGGGCAGCTTTTTGCACCCCAGTTGTTATATAATGATCGGAATCTTCCTCATATAATAGACAGCGAACCCCGCCCATTTGAGGACATGCGGGTCTTCCAGTAGAGGAGGCGCTTCAAGAAGATCGCTTAATTAAGACGTTCTTGGGCTGTATCCGTCCCCTTTAGGCAATCTTACGTGATGATGACCTCGAATAAGAGGCAGTCCATTCGGTCACATCCGCCACCAAGCTATTATTCATATTCCGACCTACTTCCAACTCATGTAACTCTGGATGGATTCATAACGGTCAACAGATTTTGATTCAAACTATAGACACCCATGGTGGATGGCGGAGCGCTAGAAAACTACTGCAACACCATACCCGTCGTTATACTTACCGGGTATTTGTTTGATTCGAACCAACTAAGGCCTGCTATACCATTGAAAAATCTCACGGATTTAGTTCTGCCTTTTGGACTCGCTTTTCGGGCTTTCTCCTTATCTTCGAAAACGGACTGAGAGCTCGTTTAAGCACGAGAAAAAATGGAGTTTACAACCGGAGATGGAAATACCTCCTTTCGCCGGATCTCAGCATATATTTTTAGCTTCTGAGACGTTCAAAACAGACGCAATGGAGATTTGAAAGAGGGATGCCAATCATTGAAAACAAAATTTTGTTTTCCTGTATTTTTTAATATTAATAGGAGTTGGTAAGAAATCCCCGATTGGATAAGGCAGAGCGAGGGTGGAAAAAAAGTAAACTCGCCCCGATAAAGTCTTTGATTACATCAGGGGTTCTCTCTATTTAATTAAAAATCCAATTACTAAAAAGAAAGGGCATCCTTTTCGTGTGGGAAAGACGTTAGCTCGCCTCAGATGCTTCAATCTTTAGCGCGGTTGGAGTCTTGCCAAGATAAAAGTACATCGGGAACCCCTTATTTTCTTTGAATGGAAGCCCCATGTTATCAATCAATCAAGCATTTGGCGACTCAAAACAAGAACCTTGTTTAGGCTTTTGATTCTTCTTCTCCCAGAAAGATTCTATAGAAAGGTAGGAATCGGATGATGACTATGCTTCGGGTGGCTTAGTTGCTCATCTTGTTACAACACAACGAGCGAAAAAAGTAAGGGCATGTCATTAGGCATTAGGGAGGTGCTTAACCAGTGAATTACAACCCCGCCCTTCCGCACTCCTAAAGTATATAGAATACTGTTATTTTCCCCCTCGTCAGTGAGCCCGCATCGTATAGATGGACTACACCCCCCGCCTCCTAATTCCACAAGGGTGGACGTACAATGCGTTCCTTTTCGGATACCGTTCGTTCCTCGGGTCTACTAAAAAAAGGAGGAATTAAATAATTAGTCATTTTGAATCCTTTTTGTGAATCAGTTTGCTATGGTCCGGAGAGCAAAAGCAAAAAAGAGACTCTCTTTAGTCCCTGGTTGGTTAAGGGTAGGAGCCCACCACTTCTTTACCTTTTACTTTTCTATTTTACTATATGAAAGTTAGCCCAACATAGGCTATGTATATGAAAGCTGGACTACGTGAATTTATCTACTTTTTAGATACGTAAGTATCCGCAACGCCCCCGGCCCTTCTTTCTTCTCCACCGAAACCGGTAACATCTAGAGAGTTAGCTCGGGACAAAGAGTGATTGATGGCGATCCTTGATCACAAAGAAGCTGTGGACCAGCGCCGGAATTCTTTTTCAATGAAGGGAAATCCAGTCTTTCCGTCTCTTCTTTTAGTTGTTGATCTCTATGATTGACCCCGGATGTAGCCCTTTCGTGGTGAACCGGGTTAACAAAGTCACGATCGAACAATGGTAGTTCACTGGGTTGGGTCTTAAGGGGATACAGGAAAAAATTCTGAACCAGATGAACTCTCCTAAACTCACCTGGGTATTCTCTTCTAGGTCTGAGTGTACCGATGAACGAAAAGCGGAGCTTTGAAGAGATTCAAATTATACTTTTCCCCCACTTATCCTAAAGGTACAAAACCGGGCATCTTTTTTTGTTGTTTTTATTTTGTCTGTAGGTTGTACGCCAGCCATATGTAGCTTGAACTGTGATGGCCACAATGCTTAGCTATTGCCGGTACCCAAGACGCCTTTGGTTGAATGTTCACACCTGATCTACCGTCTGCACTTCCTACATTCACTCCCGGAAATTGAAACAGGAAAACGGGAATTTTAACCTCCCGGTCTGCTGTAGTCAGCCTCAGGGTGTGCCTGCGAGTCTGCCGTCTCCACGGCTTCCCGGCTGCTCCTCAAGCCTTCGAGTGCCGATCTTCGCTTGGGCCGTCTCGCGAAGATCGTCGATCCGCATCTACTCTCTCTTAGAGGATGAACCACGCCTTCGCTATCGCAAGAATATAGCGATCGAAGAGAGCTATCGCTCAGCCGCTTCGCGTATTACTTACGAAAGCCGTATTGCCCGAAGGGCAGCGCAGCGGCAGCAGTGCGGTTCCAGGTGCCGTCGCTAGATTGAGATCCGCGGGGTGGCGAGGACTTCGACTGCCTTGTATCGGGTGAAGAGAAGGGGGTGGAATAAACGAAAATGACTAGCCCGAGTGGGTGCCTTTAGGTGATAGTAATCAGACGAACTTGACTATGTCTCTTCCAATGCCGCCTCCAAAAAATGCTTGGTGCGTGAAATCAATAGAATCACTTATAGTCAGGTGCCTTATTTAGTGGTCAAAGGCTGTTTAGTCATTACCAACGTTCAGATAAGGTGGTAAAAAAGAAAGAGGATACATTCTTGCAACAACGCGATTCGAGCTCTCTTCTCTATTTGCTAGCACTTCTCGGTCTGGTGGAGATCCTTCCACCGGTATCGATGCCCTAAGCGAGGGATTAAGTCGGTTACTAGTAGTTCTATGACCACTTCTTCTTGCGGGAAACATATTTTTATGTCTCTGATGTGTACACCGGGGTGGCCCTTTAGAATACCATAAGTTACTTCCTGGTTCATCTACCGATTCTCTAGAAAATTTTTTATTTATTAAGTTTTTCCATAGAATTCTATTTAGAATCCATTGGTAACCCCAATTGATCTTTATCCCGGAATTCTGTGATCAACCGTTTTAACGGAGTGCCGGTCCGACTGGTCGGCTATGCCTGGTGAACCAAAACCCTAAGAAAGCTTGCTTGAATAAAGGCTTACAGAAAAATGACATACCTAAAGAAGGTACTCTTTAATAAAAAAACTACCTCACCCTCTTGCCCACCACTAGTCACTCTGTTGGTTAGCTGGGAATGAATGTGAACCAATTATCCCTACCTGCGAGCGAGTTCGACTTCTAGGAGTTATAGTCCCTAAGTTGCAAGAACAAGGTTTAGATGTAGGATTGTTCTTACAAGGAATCAACGTTCCAAGATAGCGAAACGGAAGGAAAGGCGATGAATAATGAATAGGAAAGCAAATACTATTTAGGACAAATTCTTGGGGTTCCAGTGAGTGGCCTAAAGGAATTACCGCTCTTAGCAAGAATGGGATTTCTTCTTAGAATACGGCCGAAGAAAGGCAATTTACCCTTTTAGCAGACAAATTCCTACTGTCACTGAACTGAGACTTTCTTATCATGATTCGGCGTCTAACCTCCTAGGGGCTTACTCCTTCATTCCAGATGAATCTAGCTAGATGGATGCACGAGCGGTTGTTGAAGTCTTTGATCTTTAGGTATGTGCTAGCAATGCCTTTGAATTTCGATCGAAGACTGTATTTCGGAGTGGAGGTCCAACCCTTGACCTTGAAGCAGCATTCCCGTGATCAGTTCGATAGATATGATCAAGAGGCTATGGCTTGAGAGAGTTTTTTTCATTCCCGCGGGGGTTTTTCATACTATAATGGAGGAAGGGCAGGCATCCCTCCTATACTAATAGATGCGATCGGAACTCTGGGAAGCAGGACTGCGATTAGGGAGCCCTTTTTATTTATATGGTTAGATTATAGTACGGTTTAGGTTGTAACCGCTAACGAACGAGTTCTTTTGCTTCGATTTCATGAAAAGCCGGGATACCCGGTTCCGGTACCATACCAACCATATATACCGCTACCGCCGTGCTTTAATCCCGTTTGATATCGTAGAATGTCCTCCCGGAAAGGAACAGACGGATCTCAAATCTTTCCTGAATACGCCTTTCGAGTGGTTTTGGCTTCTCACTCAGCAGATATGAACTGAGAGCGCTCCGACTGATGGACGTATGCTATACTCTACTTCTTGTCTTTTCGATATGATTAACCTACTTATAATTCCTCATTTAACTACTCGAATAGGAGATGTAATGACAGAGCTACAGGTATACTCTTGAACGCGAGGGGGCATATCTTTACTTCGTAACCTTTTTGTTCTTTCGAGCAAGTCCTTCGGTTCTTTAGGTTGTACCTTTTGGGCTTTCTTTTCTGCTTTTCCGCGCTAGCTGTTACAGCCTTTCTTCTCCAAGGCCCGGGGAGTTAACACGTATTATTCGTTCGGAATGGATTTACTCTCGCTACCAAATGCCTTAGTAGACGAAAGTGGGCGAGTCTTTTTTAGAAAATTTAGGGCTTCGAGCAGCCGGGGTTCGTTTCTTTCAGAACCTCTAGTCTCGGTAGCTGAAAAGGAAACGTAAAAAAAAAATGCAGAGATCGGCTGCTTTAGATACTTTCACCCTCATTCAAATAGACATTCTCAACAAGACCAACCCCTAATGCTAATGATAGAACGGGTAATCTAGCTTTTGATTCCGAGGGATTTTTCTTATCCGCTTCCGTTTTTGGAAAAATTAGGCGCCGAAGCAGGTTAGCGATAAACCTGTCTCTAGCGAAATCAGTAAAGTAATAGGGCCTTGGGGCCATGGAGGTTACGAAGTAAAGACAGGTAATGAATGGATTTGAAAACAAATCTGGTGTCTCAGGGTCTCGTTTCAATGCCTTGTCAAATGATGATGTAATTACTGAGACTCCTACTCACTCTGAAGCTCAAATTGAGCCTGAGCTTAGCAAGCCTGTTGAGAAGGTGAAGCAATCAGTTAATTCTGACAAGGCTAAAGCTAAGAATGCGAGGAAACCTCTGAAGGACACCCCCAACCCCCAGGCAAGTTCTTCTAAGGTTGCTAGGGGCCCCGCTAAATTGGCTTCTGGTGGTTCTAAGTATAAGGCTAAACCAGCAGTTAGAATTATGGAAAAAGTGGTTTCTTCCCCTGCTGTTCAAGTGGACTTTACTGATGTGCAAGGGAAAGTCAAAGAGGGGCTCCGTGAGCAGTCTTCCTCCTCCTTATGGATTGCTCTCCAACCGCCATGACCCCCGCCTTAGATCGTGCTATTGAATTGATGTCCCAGGTCCCAAGTTCTATTGATGAGGTGGTGCAGATTGGTGACTCTGATGTTGGAATGGAAGCAGTTCAAGTTACTGAGACTGTGGATGAAGCCTCTTATTCTTTGGAGGCTATGAATCTTGCTTCATTGGGGTCTGTCCCCCCCCCGTTGGTGCCTCTCTCTTTGGTTGTTGGGGGTGCTGTAAGAAGGGATGCTTTGCTTGCCATCAAAGATTTCGGTAGATTGAATCATGCTGACATTCTAGTAATTCTTGAACCTCGAATTAGTGGTAGGAGAGCTAAAAGGCTAATTGCTGAGATTGCTTTCTCTAAGGCTGGAGTTTCTGATGCCACTGCGGGGTATTTGGGTTCTGTGGGATAATGATAAGGTTGATATTGAAATTAGACAGTGTCTTGAGCAATCCATTACTATGTGCATTACTTGCAAGGCTTGGATGTTTAGTGCTGTTTATGGCAAGCCTTGTCATTAAAAGAGGCTTGAATTGTGGCAATCCGCATTGCAAGCTCTCATAACTTGCCTTGGCTTCTTGCTGGGTACTTTAATGACATCCTTTTCTCACATGAGAAGTCTGGAAGATCCGTTGACACGAAATCCGTTTTCCCGCGTGAAACGTGTTTTCACTAGTAAACCCTTGCTTTTTTTGAAACCAAACCCATTTTACCGTGATTTTCAATAAAAAATTGGTAGATGTAAGAGGTAAAAACCTCGTACTTTTGATGAAAGAATTGGTGGTACTCTTGATTCAAAAAGTAGAAGAAGCAAGGCACGAGGGAGTTTACTTGCTCGACCATAGGTAGTTTACTTGCTTAGTGTGAGGTTGCGAAGCAAAAGAGATTTTAGGCATTGGAGGATTTTTCTTTTTCTCTTTTCCTTTGTCCTTGGCTACTGGGGGTTGACGTTCGGATAGTGTCTTCCCTTTTCTGAGTTGCATCTGGTCTACCATCTTAGGCTCTTCTTCTTATTCTGGGAAGTAAAGCTCTTCGAGTTGCTCCCGAAGCCAACCATGTTACAGGTGCTGGGTCCTGCTCGTGAAGGATCCTTGTCGAAATTTTGAGCAAGGACAATGTCCCCCCCCCTTTTTTTTTCTGGACCCACGACGTAAAAGTGTAGCGGATCTCGCCGTGGTAAGGGCAGTCATTTAGATTGTCCGTCATGTCTGCCTGTTCAGGGACGGTGATTGGGGGAAGTTCTAGTCCAGCCCTTACCTTAAGGCATGGGCATCTAATTATTCCAGAAAAGACTAAATAAATCCATTTTTGGGTTTTGGACCCCTGGCCGGATGAGAGTTCGTATATCTGGAAGCTTTCTTTTGCTGACTGGGAAAAGTTGGGGCGAAAGCTCATGGGTAACCAGGATTCTGATAGTTTAGACCAAAGGTATCGCCTGAAATCGGGAATCCGCTTGGAAAACGCAGGAGGAGGTGGAGGCCCTTTATTGGAGCCTGGCCCGGCAGCTCAACCTGGGAAGTGCTATAATCAAGGTAGAAACTTCGCTGTCAACTGGATGCCCTAGCCCAGCGACCAAAGACTTACATGCGGAGCTCAAGAAAACAAGAAAAAAAGTTAATAGAATAGAAAAGAGACAGACGCAAAATACGCATCAGTCATGAGGGATGGGACGGCAGTTATTGAACACAGCCCCAAATCAACTTGACTGAGAGAGTTCGTTATAACTTCTCGGTGTAGGGCCATAATTCTTTGGGCTATATTGAGCCCTTTCCGTCCCCGGTCCGGGTTAGGTAGTCAGTATTGAGACATGTAATTGCGTTCGTATCGGGCTACACCAAATTTGGTGAAGATCATTTGTTAGCTACGATAAGCCACTATAGGATCGTAGAAAGTTTGTTCTCAGTGATTCAAGGAGCGAAAGGGCTCAGCAACACCGACGCGAGCATTCGGTTAAACCAAACCATTTCAAGCGCTCCCATATACAATCCAGTTCTACATCTTAGCGCTGAACTAATGAATAGAAATTTAGCTTCACTTCGGAATGGCATTTTTTTTATATATATAAAGTTATAGCATTGACAAGAGATGAGCTAAAGAGGTGGCCGGGCAGTTGACCAGACCCTACCACATACAGACAGCAAGCAAGAGCTGTGCCGGCTTATCCGGAAAATTAAATAAGTGTCACCCCAAATGCTACTTACCTCTTTGCGGAATGCTTGATCGAGAAAAACAAGCAAAGAAGCAGCAGGATACAAAATATGAAGGGGCTGGGGGTAGAGCCAATAACCAATTGAAGAGTTAGTATAAAGCCCTCAATCATGCTCTTGCCAGTGACATAGATTGTATATACTCTCTAGATTAAGGCAAATTCTGCGCTCCACGAAAAAACATCGGGGGTTCTTCCTGGACTGGACTTAAGGAAGGCAAAACTAAAGGTGCCCCTATGACTCTGGTTCTAGTGAAAGCGATGAAAGTATAGCTGTGCTCCAGTTTTTCGGGTAAAGGTTATACGGCGGTCAAGGCGACCTTCTTAAATATAATATAACATTCGGGACATAAAATCCTTAAAATCCTCTTAAAATCCTTAATCTCGTCCTTAGTTGCCGAATCTAATGGAGGTTTAAATCCGACGGATCAACCGTAATTTGAAGGTAAAACGGGGGGATGGGAACTCCTACTCTGACTATTGTTGGCCCGCGATCTCTAAGCGGGATTTTCAGTCATCTATCCCCTTCCGAACGAGAAAAATAATCATTGCGGCGAAACTTACGAGTATGAGGAGGGACGAAGCGGCTTGACCAATGGATAGGGAAAGGGGCTAATTGGTTATTATGCAAGATCCGTTATTCGGGATCTAGTCTTATCCGGCAAGATCCATTTATTAATATATTAATATAATGGATCACTTCGGAATGGCCATCCGATCGTCCTGGCCCTAGTCACACCGGAAAAAGAAATGGGTTCTATAACCAAAGAAATAAAATCCCTTCGAAACTTCACGGGGCTAGCAACTACTACGATGACTTTGCTGCCTCACCCCAACCCACTGCCATCTAAAATAGCGCTTCCCTCTCTCCCGGAGACCATTCGCTTACTGAAAAAGCGGAATAAAAATATGATATTTCATGCTTTAGGCACGAGTCGACTGCTAGCAGTTAGGACTCGTTACACAAGCGAAACAACTCTCTTTCTTTTTCCTTTTTCTCCATGTATTGAGAATTCGTAAAGCTTCGCCTTTCGCCTCCCGGGGGAGGTGGACTTTATCCTGGAAAAACAAAAAAATGAATCCCATTTCTGAGACAGATGCAATTCAAGACAAGATAGCAAAGACCTGCCTTGATTCAGGACGAGAGTTAAGTTGTATTTCAGAAGTGTACTTTTTAATTAGGGAGAAGGGAGCTTTGCCACGTGGAGCTTTGCCACGTATAGTAGATGGGAATTTCTCTTTTTGAGACTCATTTTGCACCATTGATTCTAGCTAAAACACTTCAAGTTCGTGAATTAGAGGTTTTAAATATCATATATGTAATGACGGCCTCCTCCCCACTCTGGTGAGAATTTGGTGTTGACGCGCCGGGCAATGCCTTACCAGCGTTTGACCTCAAAAGAAGATTTTTCGAGCTCTGCCTCAAGCTTTGCAGCTCGGTCTTCACTAGCCAATTGGACACTCAGCAGCTCGTCATGGAGAGAAAGATTTTCGTCCTGAAGACGCTTGATCTCATCTCCCAAAGTAGTGCACTTCCAACACCTTGGGCTAGGGGTGAAAGTCCACAAATAAGGAAGGGGGAGGATAAAACAAGATGGTCGAGAAAAGACCACAAGCAGGCCAGAGAAGCCAAGAAGTGCTTACCGAGTCCACACGCGGAGGCGCCGTTCTGTCCGGATGATCCGGAGAAACCGGAAGTGGATCGTCAGTGCTCAGATCCTGACAAGAGCACAGTCAAGAGTCAATACAAGGATAAAAAACAACAAAACAAAAGAAAAAGAAGGCCCGAAATGGGTAGCGAAAGAAAAGTCGAGGCAAACTTTAGTGCATACCTCCACTTTTACTTGAGAAGTGGAAGCATCAGGAAGACCAAAAGTAATAACCTCCGCCTCAGCAGAAGCCCTAGCCGGTGCAACTTGAAAGGCAGTTGCTGTTTGCACATTTACATCCGCTCTACCTTCTCCTGGCCGAAACCTTGAAGAAGGTTGCGAAGCAAGGGTGATTCGAACTCACTCCCAAATGGTAGAGGAAATTACATAAAGAATAGAAGAAAGGAGAGAGAAAGAACAACCAATTCTATGAAACAATATCTTATTTACATCTTATTATTTACTAGGATCGGTTGCTACTAGTCCGGGTTACCTTAGAGATAGAACCATTAGGGGATAAAAAAGAACCTAGTTAGTGCACTAACTCAAACCTAGTTCTTGCACGAAATGTCCTGCTAACGCTAACATAGGAGCACGCCTACTAAGAAATAGAAGAGCAAACTGGGTCAAAGGGCTATTACAAAATAAGTTATGGACTCGGATATGACCTTCTAATGAGAGTTCCTTGGGGATATATGAATTAGTGGACATATACAAGAACGACCCATTTTATTACACAAGCATTTCTGTACTCAGATCGGTAGGCATGGAGGTCTTTCCAGTTAGACAATCTGTTATATACGATTCAACGGGCATTCAACAAGATAACCCCGAAACGAGGCAACCCCGTTCACTCCGACAAGAAAGGTGTCAAGTCGAAAGGATTAAAAACCTCGCTCTCCCTAGTGGGAGGAATAGTTATAGTTCAAGCTACCCGAGCTAACTGCTTTTCACTCGAATTCAACTTCACTGCTCTTAGAGCGGAGTCGACATCAAAACTGAACTTCACTTCCATCCTCAAGAGAGGAACCTACTCAACAGGGCATTTCGTTAGGTTGGTATGTTATTTAAGTAAGAACTGGGTATTTCGGTTATTTCTTTATAGAGAAAGGACAAAGACCGTTGATCTCATTAAACTTTCCCTTCGTGAGGGTGACCTTGTTCAAAAAGGGTTTGGTGTGCCCTTTCCTATGGTGTCTCTTCTGTGCTAGCTAGTATAAGTCTTGGTGCTTTTGTTTTAGTAAGGCCAGTAGGAGAGGATTCAATGGATTTAGGAGTTTACCTCCGAAACTAGCTGCCAGAAAAGTGAAGCTGGGAACAAGAATTCCTCAAGTTGAATGTGAATAGGAATCGTCTCGAAAAAGAGAAAAGAGTAAGCTGTGACGGGGGAATCCCATGTTGAGGAATAAGATAATAGGGTATAGGTCAATGGAGAGGAATAAGCGATGCTAGTCTTGTCGGCCTATCCCCTGCTATAGAAGACGGTGGTATAGAAATCTCATAAGAAGGGATGGGCGGAATCGAAAACTTCCTACGGTAATCAAATAAAAGAGAGAGGCTTTCGAAGAGTAGCCTTTTTTTTTGCTTTACTTTGACTCTATCTCGCTATTCAATACAATAGGAAGGTGACAGTTCTAGATCCGCCTTTGTTGAAGAAGGGCGAAACAACAGAGTAGCGGTCGGTGTGAACTCGTCTCTCTGGGGGTTTCCCTTGGTTTCGGTGAAAGTTCAATACCATCTCCTCATGTTCACAAAGACAGTTGCAAGAATCGGAGGATGCGCAAGAATGAATATATGCGGCCAATCCCTTCTTACTGCTACTAGCACTAAGATAAGACGAATTCCGTCTAGTAAGCCTAGAGGTCTTACAGATGCTGTTGAGAATCGTCATTAGGAAAGAAAGGCTGCCCTTCGTGCTCCACAGTCGCGTCGCATATAACATAGGTGAATGGTATCTTTATTCTGCTTAATCAGTGCAATCCGGTTCAGTTCAGGAAAGCACTTTCTTTTCACGGAAGTCGTACAACCGAATCGGTGGTACGGAGTCGTACGTTTCGAATGATCTGTGAAAGTGAGTGGACCACTGGTGTGGGGCATGAACGGTATTTCAACAAAAAGACGGTACAACCAAGAGAGTGGAATGGGTCATAGTACTTGCCGAGCAGATGAAAAATCCTATCTATTGATTAAGGAAGGCAGGTTCACATCGCGCGCAGACGTGACTAAGCGGCAGCTGGTCTAGGTGTTCGAAGCATGATTCATCAACAGGTAAAGGGAGTAGTTCATCGGAAACCATTCCCCTCTAAAGTCAAGGAAAGCAAAGCCCAAGGCTTTTAGGCTGCTTTCGAAACATGATTCATCGACAGGGAGAAAGCTCAGTCATTACAACTTGGGCAAAGCCGATTGCTTTCTTCCGAGAATCTATGGAGAAGCTAAGTTTCGAATTTGATCACAAAAAATGGGTAGCTCAAAGCGCCAACCCTTCCTCTTAGACACTACTACTGATCAGCATGACTTTCTTTCTTGAGTAAGGTAAGGGGTACGGAAACGTCCTCTTATCACAGCTTGAACGGGATTCATTTAAGGGAAGAAGACGAAGTCGATTCAATCCAACTCCAACCGACCGACTGGAGAGATATTTAGTCATGAAAGGCAGAAATAAGAAAGAGATTCTTCGAGCAGTACCTTTATACCTTTAATGCATAAAAAGTGATTAGGCGGGGGGAAGAGAAAAGCTTGAATCCGCGGATGCCGAAAGCAGGAAGACGTGTCAATAATCAGAGTTCATCTGGCCGGGGAGATCCTACTACCCCATAGGGGGAATTCCTATATCGATGCTCACCCTCCTGGAAGTGTTTCGACCCCTTCTCTTTCTTCCGAATAGCTGTCCATGACTCATCTTTCTTACTAGTAGTCAAATTATGATGCGTCTTTTAAGACACAACTAATTCTGAGCGCTACTTTCAACTTTCAATCCTGACTGAGTAGGGTCTGAGGCTTTCCTTAGGGATGAGTTCCTCTGTGTTGGGAAAGGTCAGTTCAATCTGGGTAGCCAAGAGGGTACTTTCTGGGTCTAATAGGTAGGCATAGGAAGCCAATTTCGATGTGTTCCAGATGCCCGGATCAATCGTTTAGAATCCACTAAGGTCAGAAAAAGGAAGAATCGTTGGGTTGCGAAGCGCTCTGAAAGAGCAGGACAGACTAACGGGGATATTCCGTATCGGTCTTGGTCAGCAAGTGATGTGTAATGGCTTTTTATGTGAAAAAGATGCGCATAGTCTTCACTACGATAGCAAGCAATTCATCCGTTTTGGTTAGTGGTTTTTCAGTGTTATACGCCAGAGGAAGCTACTGAGACAGTGGTATTCTCAGCTAGGCAAGTGGAAGTGGTTTTTTATTATATAAGATAGTGGAAGACACATTTGTTGGGCCTGGATGGAATTTCATCCACAGAACCGAGAACATATGGAATTGACCATGGGAGGATGTGGCTCAGGTTGTTAAGGAGCCCTTTGCTCTGTTTTCGTGAAGAGCCTGGTGTCTTCAAATAGTGAGGTTGGTACGGTCCTATGGGTATGGAAGGAAAGTAGTCCGAGGGGCCCGCCCGGTCAGGCGAGAGCTT